ATTTATGGATTTATATATATATAGTAAACTACCATAATATGATAAATATCATATATTTTACTACTTTACTTTTTATTATATTTTATATTGGTTTTTTCTATTTACTTTTATCTGTCAGAAAAAGGAGAATTTCCTATTTTTTTCCTTTACCTTTAATTCAATCCAAACAATATTGAATAATAGGAGATTCAAAATGCGAGTCTCTTTCTCGTATACATTCTCCGTCACATTGTCGGAACAAAACTATTGGATGCGTCAATATGGAATATGGAACTATTTAGTATATAAAATATAAAATAAAGACACGATTTGGTAGATCTATAAATCTAATATTATGTAGATAGAAATTTATCTTGTTCTGGAATCAAAGAGAGATGTCTCTTATGTTGTGAAAATTTGTATCTGTGTAGGAACGGAATAGCAATTTATTTCTGCGGAACATCTAAGAACAAGAAAAAAAGATTTTTAATCGGAAATATCGACAAATTCTTGCGGAAGCCAAAGAAAGAAAATAAAAAAGACCCGCTGTTCCAATTTCATCTCTATTGAATTTGAATATCAGAATAGTGGATATAGTCATGATTCAATGGGTCAGGTCCACTTACTTTTCTTTTAGTGATTTCTAATCTTTAGAATGGATTTGATTGACATAATGTAAAGTAGGAATATTTGGTAATGATTATGAATTATCATTCTAATATAATGAACAAATGTTAAACTTTATAACTCTATTCTATAACCTATAACATAATTCATTAGAATGATGATTCTATAAAGTTGCTTACTAAAAAGAGAAATAATATCTCTATTCTACGCTTAAATATGAATACTAAGACTTGAGTTTTATGAAACAACCGAAAGCCCCTTATCGGATTTGAACCGATGACTTACGCCTTACCATGGCGTTACTCTACCGCTGAGTTAAAAGGGCCGCTTTGATTAAATTCCGGAATGTGTGTGGATAAGATATATCTATGTACATTACATATTATATATGGATAAGTACATGCAATAGCCTCATAGCGGCTGCTAGTGGCCCAAGAATTTTGATTTAACTAGTGAGTATAGGGTAAAAAAATGGGTTTATTGATATTACATTTGATAAATAGCAATGCGATGAATTGTTTCAAGACTGGGCCTAATTACTTTTTAATTGACTACCATCAGAAGTAAATTCACTTGATTGATACATATAACCATCGGGATAGATCCATGATATTTCATCGAATCGTGTGATGAAAAGATTCTACTTGTCCCCCGAACCGGAAAAAATGATTTTTCATAACTTGTTGATCCCCTCTTTCCAGATTTCTCGTTTGTTTGGTAATTTCTTGGTTTAGCGTAAGATAGAAATAGGTATATTCCATCTTAACAATCTTAACAATCAATGAATCCATGACTGAAAGTGGAAGAAATTAAATGAAGTTTAATCCTTTATTCTGGCCGAAAACTATTGATTATATAGAAATTTTTCATTATTTAATAAATTATTAGAATTTAATATTAAATGGCGATTCGAATGTATTTATATAATAAATAAAGTCTAAATAAGAAATCAAAAAATTCTATAGAATCATGAAGAGGGAAAAATCCATCGGATCTAGTCATACCATTACATTATATTGACAATTTCAAAAAACTGTTCATACTATGTTCATGGTATGGTGGCGGTCGGGCAAGCATGCCCCCATCGTCTAGTGGTTCAGGACATCTCTCTTTCAAGGAGGCAGCGGGGATTCGAATTCCCCTGGGGGTAGGGTACTACGACTACGAAAGGAAGTTGATCATGGATTATCAATAGGTCAAAATTGATTTATCCGGGGTCGATGCCCGAGTGGTTAATGGGGACGGACTGTAAATTCGTTGGCAATATGTCTACGCTGGTTCAAATCCAGCTCGGCCCAATAATTCGCTAATCCAAGATGAAATTATGTAACACGTTTTTTCCAGAAATGCCTGATACAGATACAGAAGAATTAAGAACAATTACGGAAGCATAAGAAAAAAGAAAACTTTCTGAGATATCCCTACTTTATTTTGGATTTTTTTGTTAGAAATGTTATCAAAAATTCGGATTTTCTTAATTATCTAGATTCAGATTAGGATCTGTAAGTATAAAGTCTTAGGAAACGAGTAAATAAATAAAAAAAGAATTACTATTAATTCATGTCACTCTTACTAAACCATAGGATATCATATCCATATATCACCTGCGTCCTGCTTACAACAGGGTAATTAACGGAGATCATACGAATAGATATTCTATACACCGAAATTTGCTTGGGATTGTAGTTCAATTGGTCAGAGCACCGCCCTGTCAAGGCGGAAGCTGCGGGTTCGAGCCCCGTCAGTCCCGGCGGACCCCATAAATAAAATAATAAATGAATCTCTTCTTTTTATTTTCTAGATTTTAGACTAGATTAGATTAAAAGGGGGACAAAGAGCAGAATTTTATTCCCAACGCGGATCCTGATTTATTTTTTTTTCATTAAACCAATTGGTGAATTTCCATTAGTATTGATTGGTGGGAGAGAGACATCCTATGTAATCTCAATTACTAATTTTAATTTGACACAGTTTATATCATTGAAGAAAGTACATTTGATGGAATATTATATCATTTATAATGTCATCTTTATCACACTTCTTTTGTCTTCCAAGACAATTAGAGCATTAAAAAAATGAAGTTTCGAACTTCACTCCGTCCTTATTTCCATTTAACTTCGATGGTTTTGGAGGGTTTGTAACCAATGGAAGTGGAAACGCGGTTAGATGATACTTTATCAGATGGTTGTACCCGAAAGGCAGTAGGTTATAGCAAAGAATGGGAAAAAATGTAAAATACAGGAATTTCAGATTGGATTATAAATAACATTTTTGATTCGGTATGGATAAAGGATCTTCCTATGTTATACTATTCAATTCTCGACAATGAATCCATTTGACAGCTCCGATATTTTATTGTTATTCATGATATTGAGCCGATTTGATATCATCGAGATGTAATTCATCCCATTTGGATTTACAGGTGAAAGATTTCTCATCTCTATGGGGCTCTATGGGATGAAATCCCGAGTTATTGCGAAGTAAAAAAAAACGAAGAGATTATGGAAGTAAATATTCTTGCATTTATTGCTACTGCACTGTTCATTCTAATTCCTACTGCTTTTTTACTTATCATATATGTAAAAACAGTCAGTCAAAATAATTAATTTGAATGAAACTTGACTTCGTAGTTCTTATCAATGATTGAAGAAATGAAATCAAAATAAAGGATTCCAATTTTGCGTTTTAAATGAACTGATGGGGCTGGGATCAGCAGTATTCTATGAGATCCGATAGTATGGTAGAAAGAAATATATGACTCTTTCTACCATACTATTTATTTTATTAGTATTATTTAATGTATTAAAGGTGTACTCTATAAAGATAGAGACCTAATATGGATCAATCTAAAATAAGATATTTATCTTCATCCATCATATATGTAGATATTAATTACATATATGTAATGCACATAGCATAGCACTTCAATTCTATTTATTTGCTTCATCTATTTGATTGGTATTGATTACAATCAATTTGAAAAAAAAAGGATCCGTTGTTCCTCATTGTCTATACAGAATTCTGGTAAGAGCGGGTTCATCGAAAGCGAAAGTTTTGGAAGAATTTTGTTGAAATAAATTTCTTATCATCTGTATTCCTCTTAGTTTCTAATCTAAATAAGAACATTGGATGGTAATCCGTCAACTATCTCTTTGACTTTGATTGGAGGGGTATTATTTATCTAATACATTACTCCACTGGAATCCAAGATGAATAATATTAATTTCATTATTATTATTTATAATTATTAGTTTTAGATAATAAAAAGTGCTAACTAAATTTCGTAGTATCCTTAGACTTAGAGTCCACTTCTTCCCCATACTACGAGTGAAAGGGAAAATGTAAAGACTACCATTAAAGCAGCCCAAGCGAGACTTACTATATCCATGTAAATTGTGTCCCCTACCTCTATGAATATGAAGGAATTATTCCATTATTGCTCACTCATAATAGTGGAATCCATGGTGCAGAGTCAAAAAAAAGGGGGGGTTCGGTTCTGGACCAACACTGTTGATGAACTAATCCAATAAATCCACTTACAACAAGTTCTTATAGGATTTCTCGTAGAATCTGGAAACATTAAGTCCAAGAAAAATAACAACAAGAAGCGACACTCTTAGAAGAGTCAAGGTAATGTTATTAATCGAATATGTAGGATAATCAAACCTAGTGTTTCTTTTTTTGTTCTTTATTTATAAGTAAAAGGCCTCTTAATATGGAAGTAAGACAAAATAAGATTGCTATCCATCACATACCTCGATTTCCCATTTGATCTAATCCTTACCCTCTCCTGATTGTTTCTTTGAAACAATCATAAAAAAGCCCATTCTTTACTAGGGTTACCAAAAATAAAATCTTTATTTTTGCACCTTAAAATATATATATATAAAAAAAGCTACAATTATATATATAAAGCTACAATCTATTGAATGCTTGAGCATTCAGAGACTCTCGTGAGTCTGTATACAAAGTATCGTCCACCCAATTAGTAACCAATTAGATTCCCCGTCCGGCTATCCAATCTAATTCCTAATTCAAAGCATAATTAGTAGACACTACGTTAGTAGTGGAAGGTTTATCAAGACTTACCGATTCCCTTCCACTACTCTAATCTTTCTTTTGTTGATCAGGCGACACCCGGATTTGAACTGGGGAAAAAGGATTTGCAGTCCCCCGCCTTACCACTCGGCCATGCCGCCAAAACGATACAAAATAGATGAAAATCTACCCTTTATGTTTATATTTAATTTATACTTGCATTTTTTTTTATATAAAAAAATGGGTCTTTTCAGTCATAAAAAAAAAATCAAGATAAATTGGAACCATTAACTATTGAACTATCGGCTGTGAATTCCTGACTGATTCTTGGTTTTGAATCTCAAATTGGGTTTATT